TTACCGAGGAAGCGGAAACCTTTTTGAAGGAAGCTATTCAGGAGCACACTGAACTGTTTCTACTTGAGGAACAAGCATAAATTTATAACTCTAATTCTATTGTTAGAACAAGAGTTATTCTTGCGAATTATTTCTGATTCAAATCATTCAAAAAAGGGGTTTCTTGGTATCGTCACTTTAAAAATAGATGGAAAAAAATTGCGTCCAATAGGATTTGAACCTATACCAAAGGTTTAGAAGACCTCTGTCCTATCCATTAGACAATGGACGCTTTTCATTCCTATTTCATTCTTTCGCATTTTCCCTTTATCTTTTTTTTTTTTCTTTTTTTTTTTTTTATAAATGAAAATTTTTTTTAGGTAAAAAAAAAAAGAATGCATATTCGAATGGATGATGCGTATAGAATAAGGAATATGGGGCGGGTAGCGGGAATCGAACCCGCATCGTTAGCTTGGAAGGCTAGGGGTTATAGTCGACGTTAATTTATCATTCTTAACGTCTCTAATTCAAAACCGAACATGAAAATTTTGTTTCATTCGGCTCCTTTATGGAAAATTGATGTATTCCCAGAAACAAAAATTAGATCCATAACATCTATGTCAGCTTTTCTTATTAAAGACACCCAAAGCCACTCGCTTTCTAGATGATCCCTCTAGAGAAGGGGATTCTATTATTCCAAATCCGTCTAATCTAGTTACTTCGTTCCCTATTTCCACTCGAGGGATCCTGAGGAAAAGAATTTAATTTAGTTTCCACCGAGCTACAAAAATATGCTGATGGTTCTGGTAAACCAAAACTACCATTTTCTAGCTATTTGGCTTTAATCTTAGCTTATACAAGACAAAAATTGAAGATCTAGTTACGATTGGAAATGCACTTATGTTTTTTATCTTCATCCATAGATCCTTTACTTATATTTATTAATATTAATTGGAAGATTTGATCCAATTTTTTTTTTATTATGCTTCGTGACTCTATAATCCTTTTATTCAATTTCAATTGAATTTTGGATACAAATCGTGAGAATTTCTATTTTTCCTCAAATATGCTATTGAGGGGAAAAGGATTAAACTCTTTTTAGGAAATAAAGTTTTTTTCTTTTGATCGGAATATGAAAAACCCGAAACACCCCTTAACTTTTTAAGTTATTAATTGAACGAATCACACTTTTACCACTAAACTATACCCGCTTCATATTCATTATTATATATGAATATACCTTTTGTCGAACAAAGGAATGAGATGCTATTAAGATAGCATCAGACTCATTAAAACTTGAGCGTTGACACTTCATCCTCCCCGACCAGGGGTACTTGAAGTCGAAGTACAGAAAGTTTTTTAAAATAACCAAATTCTAATAAAGTTAGAATAAAGCAAAAAGTCTCATTTTTCACTTGTTATAAGTCATTACTGACAGTCTAAAATTGAAGGAATTATTGAAGCTGGGCTATAACCACGACGAATTCCTCATTTTTTTTTACTTTCCCTTCAACTGACCTATTTTTGAATTCGAACTCGGATTAATTGGATCTTAAATGTTCAATGTCCCTTGAACAAATAAAAGAGTTATGTTATATATGTTATAACATATGTGTGTTTCATTTTTTAGATTATATTATTATATTATTTAATATCTGCATGTGCTTTTTTCCAGTTAAATAATTAACTAAATTGAGAAAAAAGACTCAAAATTCAAAATACTACTTAATTCAAAATACTACTTAATACTAATTAATAATTACTAATAAAAAAAAAAAAAAAATTATTAATTAATTTGAATATTCTTTCATTTTCATATTTTATAGTATATTTTATAGTGTTTTCTATAGTATTATATTATTAATACTAAGAAATTACACTTGGAATGGAGATAAAAATTGTCTTTATTGTTACTTCAATAACTTCAATAACAAGTATCTTTGATTATATATAATAAAAATAAAAAATGAAATCATTTGATCTATGAAATGATTGATTCATCAGAAGTAATGTAATAACCCGGCCTGGTTAAGTACTGGCCGGGGGAATGGACTTTTCTTACAAAATGAAAATCAAGGAAATAAGGTTTTTCAATTTCAATCTTTTTTACTTCGCCTGTCACACCACATAAAAAATTTGCAATTTGAATTGGGAGAGATGGCTGAGTGGACTAAAGCGACAGATTGCTAATCCGTTGTACGAGTTATTTGTACCGAGGGTTCGAATCCCTCTCTCTCCGCTCTCCTCGATCGTTTCAGACTTTCAAAATCTTTTTTTTTATTCCTCACGTCCAGGATTACGGCCCGGATCATTAGATAAGAATCCAAAGATGAAGAGAGAAACAAAAAATATGACTACTGTGTAAACAAAGAGTTTGAGAGTAAGCATTACACAATCTCCAAGATTTTTTTTGAAAAGGGAAATAGATTGCCTATTTTTTATCAACATACACTATGTTGACATAGTGCCTCAAAAAGAAACCAAAAAGAAAATGAAGTCTTTTCTTGAAAAAGGTAATTTTTACTAATTTTTTGTTTTTGTAATGTAATAATAATAAGAAAAGCAAGATTCTAATTCCTTCATTACCAAAAATTTTTGGTATTTTTTGTCATATCCATTATTTGATGTTGTGGGGTCTTTAGAAAGTCCTTGTTTACTGGAAGGTCAGAACGAGGAAATAAGTTGATCGAAATTTCTCACCGTGCGATTATTCAATATAATACAAGAACAAGAATTTCTATTTTCGAATGGAGGGTTCATAATGTAAAATTTATAAGATCTTTTAAATTTTTAGAAAATTTGTTTCGTATAAATCATGAATTTTGCGGAGCATTAAAGATTTTATCGAAAACTTACAGCAGCTTGCCAAACAAAGGCTAAGAGCAAAAATAGTACAGGTATGACAGGCATAACATCTACGATAGGATTGAAAAAGGCATAAGCCTCGGGCAATTTGCCGAAGAAAAAACTACTCGAAGAAAGGGTAGAATTAATACAGATACAGATTAAACTAAAGATATTAAGCATAACAAACATTTCATTCTTGTAAATTAGAAAATTAGATTTTGATTGAGTTCTTTTTATGAGGGAAAAATTAAAAGGTAGGTCAAAAAACCTTCTTGTTCTTCGAACGCTCTCAAATCAAAAATCTTCCCTTTCATTCTCAAATGAGAATACAAGGAATTTTAGTTTCATACAATATCTTAATTTAATTTTATGGAATGATCAATCGTTTTTTTCTATATTTTCATGTGTTGAATCCTAGCAGTAATATATTTCATATATATTTGAATTAGGATTGACGAATGACTAATACCAATATTAGTCTTGATTAGTATCAAAGAGAAATTCGAAATCGAAATGGGGCGTGGCCAAGTGGTAAGGCAACGGGTTTTGGTCCCGTTATTCGGAGGTTCGAATCCTTCCGTCCCAGAGTGTCTACATGAAAAAGGAAAGATTCTTCTCTTTAACAAATTTATCTTTAAAGTTTGGAAATTTTTTTCTTTAATCTTGGATATAGTGTCACCTTTTGTTCTGAATTTTTCTATAATTTGTTCTGATTTTTCTATAAAAAGAAAACTTTTTTCATTTAGTTTTTCACAAATGCGATTGAGTATATGGGTAGAAATAACGATATTTCATTGAATTATAAATTCAAAACAATTTTTGGGTATATCATTAAGAGACTCCTATTTTAATAGTTATATTGAAGTAAGTTACTTGGTAAAACTCTTTTTTCTATGAAATCTTAATTCTCGTATTATGTAATTCATTATGGAATTCTGAATTGAAAGAGAAAAAAAGATCCTTTTCTATTTCATACTCATGAAAACAAAAATTCTTTTTTTTATGAACCTAGGTACTCGAAGAAATTTGAAAAATTTCTATTTTCTATTATAAATATAGAGAAATTTATGACTTTTTCGAGTTATTGGAATAGTTTATATTTTGTTAATAACTGATTTTACTCCGGAATTGGGAAATTCATAGGGCCGTTCTTTTTAGATTTAGAGTTTATTTGTTCGAGAAGAATTTTTTCCATAATTTAATAGAACATCCCGAATTATCTGTTGAAGATTTTAATTAGATTTAAAGAAATGTTAGATTTAAAGAAATGGATTTACTTTTCTTTTTTCTTTTTTAGAAATTTCTTTCACCCCATAGAATAGAGGGGCGAAAAAACTTAAATCCTTTATAATATAAGACTTTCTTTCAGATAATTATTTACCTTATCCCTAGATACATACATAAAAAATATTTTGTATCATTGAGCCAATGACTATTCATGATTCCATATTGAATCAATTGCATACCGTTTTTAAATAAAATTTAAAATGAGAGGAGTGTTATGTAAAACTTCATTTAAAACGATGTAGTAGAAATCAACGTGCGATTTGAAGGACATAATTCACTGTGGATTCTTACATCCACCATTTTCTATAGGAATGAAGATGCTCTTGAATCGACATAGTTTGTTTTGTTCCTATTAGGAACCCAATTTGTATTGGGTTGGTAAATAGGATATAGTACATGATGGAGCTCAAGCAAAACGTATTGATTCATTTATCGGGGGGTGAATCTAGGGTTAGTAACAATTAATAAATTAAACTACTTTGTTAAGTATATCCTCAATATAGAAATTGAAATTTGAAATTGCAGGATTCAAATCCTAACAAGTTTGAAATAAAATAAATACCATTTTTTATTACATTACAAGGGAAAAAATCGTTCATATTATCTTTCCATAGAAGGAAATAACAAAAAACAAAAGGTATGTTGCTGCCGTTTTGAAAAAGTGGATAAGGATCACTGCAGTAATGTCTAAACCTAATGATTTTTAAAAGTAAAGAGAAAGAATTCCGGAACAAGGAAACACTATTTTCAATTGTCTCAATATTTTATTTTTAGTATAATGATGGAGACTAAAAAAAGATTCGAGACGAAACAAACAAAAGAGGTTAGAGACGACTCAAGAAATGCCTAAGGATTTACCTTCGGACTTTTTCAGAATTATCCAACTTGAGTTATTGAGTACGAATGATATTTTTTTTTCTTTATTTTATGTAAGTTTTTTTGTGTAAGTAAGAACAGAAAATTTTATGTAAGTAAGAACAGAAAAACTTAAATCATAGTCTAAGTCATAATTTTTTTTTTTATATTTTACATTATATACAGAAATAGTGGAATCATTTTTTCTCGAACCGTATGAAGAGAAAACCTCTTATACATTTCTAGGGGGTTATTTATCTATATCTATCCCAATGAGCGATCTATCAAATCGTTGCAATTGATGTTCGATCCCGACGAGAAGGAAGAGATCTTCGAAAGGTGGGTTTTTATGATCCAATGAAAAATCAAACTTATTTAAACGTTTAAACGTTCCTGCTATTTTTAAACGTTCCTGCTATTCGTTATTTCCTTGAAAAAGGTGTTTAACCTACAGGAGCTGTTCATGATATTTTAAGAAAAGCAGAATTTATCAAAGAATTCATAAAATAAATAAAAAAATTAGGAAAAAGAAAGGAAACTAGTATAAATTTGTGTAGTAATTATTTACTCACAATTTCTCTTTTCTTGTTGTTCTATATTATGTTTTATATTTTCCATATTTATTGTTGTGCCAATCCAACACAAATTCTTATTTTATGTAATTTTTTTTTATTCATTTTTTTTTTTCTCAACAATTTATTCATATTGACAATGGCGTGTCGAACAAATATAATTTGATCGTAGATAAATAGATCTGTTTATTTTGATCCTTATTTATTTATGGGTTTTTCCTTTACTTCATTCAAATTATGGATTTGCCAAATTTACTATTTTTTATATAAGATATATTTTTTTAACGAAAATCAAAAATTTTTTCTATTTTATAAAAAAGGAGGGCGGTCTTTAAATGTAAATTTTTACTTTTTTTTCTGTCTTTAATTTAATCCAATCCACTTTGCTATTTTGTTTAATTGATCATCTAATCTTTCCTTTATATTTTTTTTTGAATTCAAAATTCAATGTTTTTACGTAGTTGTATAGTTCAATTCCATTTTTTCCACTTGTATATACATATTTATCTGGGTTGCTAACTCAATGGTAGAGTACTCGGCTTTTAAGTGCGATTATGGTTTTTTACACATTTGAATGAAGTAACGAATTCGTCCAGACTTTTGGTAGAGTCTATAAGACCACGACTGATCCTGAAAGGTAATGGATGGAAAAAACCGCATGTCGTAATAAAATAATAAGAAAAAATGGAATTGAATTTTCATTTTTTCTTATTATATTCTTTCTTATTTTTTTTTTTAGAAATTCACAGTTAGAGTTTGGTCTAGTGAATAAATGGATAGAGCTCTATGGCTCTAATTCTGGTAAAAAAAAAAAAAAGCAACGAGCTTTTATTCTTAATTTGAATAATTTCCCGATCTAATTAAACGTTAAAAATAACTTAGTGCCTGATGTGGGGAAGGGGTCTCCTGTAAATGGACCTTTGATTCTTTTTTTTTTATTCTAAAAAAAAAATCCTACCTATTTTCTATTATGGATTGGAAACTAATGTGTAGAAGAAACAGTATACTGACAAAAAAAATTTCCAAAGTCAAAAGAGCGATCGGGTTGCAAAAATAAATTTTTTTTTCCTCTGATAATTTTTTTAATAGAACGAAGATAAACCTATTGGATAGTAGAAGGGGGGAGGAAAAAGATCTGTTGATTGGACTCTGTATTTCCGGGGTATATATTTTTTTCATACATGATACATACTCTGTTCTGACCGTATTGCACTATGTATAATTTGATAATACAAGAAATACCTATTGTTTCTGGTTCAAGTAGAAATTGAAGTCAATGGAAGAATTACAAGGATATTTAGAAAAAGGTAGATCTTGGCAACAATATTTCCTATATCCGTTACTCTTTCAGGAGTATATTTATGCACTTGCTCATGATCATGGTTTAAATGGTTTGATTTTTTATGAACCCGTACAAATTTTTGGTTATGATAATAAATCTAGTTTATCACTTGTAAAACGTTTAATTACTCGAATCTATCAAAAGAATTCTTTTATTTCTTCGGTTAATTATTCTAACCAAAATTTATTTATTGGTCACACTCACAACATTTTTTTTTATTCTCATTTTTATTCTCAAATTATAGCAGAAAGTTTTGCAATTATTGTGGAAATTCCATTTTCCTTGCGATTAGTATCTTATTTAGAAAAAAAAGAAATACCAAAATATCATAATTTACGATCAATTCATTCAATTTTTCCTTTTTTAGAGGACAAATTATTGTATTTAAATTATGTTTTAGATATATTAATGCCTCATCCCATACATATGGAAATCTTGGTTCAAGTCCTTCAGTGCGGGATTCAAGATCTTCCCTTTTTACATTTATTGCAATTCTTTCTTCACGAATACCATAATTGGAGTAATCTCTCCATTACTCAGAAGAAATCTATTTATGTTTTTTCGAAAGAAAATAAAAGATTTTTTTGGTTCCTATATAATTCTTATGTATTTGAATGC